TTTATGGAAACGGAAAGTCAATTCGTGGAATTTTTCACACAAATATTCAATTAGTTCGGACTTGCTTAGTATTGAATTGGGACCAAGAAAAAAATGGTTCTATAGAAGAAGTTTATGCTTCTCTTGTTGAGGTAAGGGCAAATGATCTGATTCAAAATTTCATCAAAATTGAGTTAGTAAAGTCTAGTCTTTCATATGCCGAAAAAAGGTATGATACGGCGGGTTCGGGATTGATCCCCGATAATGGATTAGATTGCACCAATATCAACCCTTTTTTTTCGAAAGGGAAGATTTCAGTAGTTACTCAGCGTCAAGCAACTATTGGTACATTGTTGAATCGAAATAAGGCTTTGATAATTTTGTCATCATTCAATTGTTCTCGAGTTGGCCCATGTCCATTCAATGGTTCGAAATATAACATCACGGCAAAAGAATTGAATCCCATAATTCTAATTAGGGATTTGTTGGGTCCCCTAGGTACTATTGTATCTAAAATAGTGAACTTTTATTCAGCTTACTATTTAATAACTCATAATCAGATCTTGGTAAACAAATATTGGATACTTGATAATTTGAAAGCGACTTTCCAAGTACTTGAAGTACTTAAATACTGTTTAATAGATGAAAATAGAAGGATTTATAATCCCAACCCATGCAATACCATCATTTTGAATCCATCCCATTTGAATTGGTGCTTTTTACATCACAATTATTGTGAAGAAACATCCACAATAATTAGCATTGGACAATTTATTTGTGAAAATCTATGTCTAGTTAAATATGGGACACATATAAAAAAATCTGGTCAAATTTTAATTGTTCATGTTGATTCCTTAGTTATAAGATCAGCTAAGCCGTATTTGGCTACTCCAGGAGCGACTGTTCACGGACATTACGGAGAAACCCTTTCTGAAGGAGATACATTAGTTACATTTATATATGAAAAATCCCGATCTGGTGACATAACGCAGGGACTTCCAAAAGTGGAGCAAATCTTAGAAGTGCGTTCGATTGGTTCAATATCGATGAACCTTGAAAGGAGAGTCGAAAGTTGGAACGAACGTATACCAAGAATTCTTGGAATTCCTTGGGGATTCTTAATTGGAGCTGAGCTAACTATAGCCCAAAGCCATATCTCTTTGGTTAATAAGATCCAAAAGGTTTATCGATCTCAAGGGGTGCGGATTCATAATAGACATCTAGAGATTATTGTACGACAAGTAACATCAAAAGTGTTGGTTTCAGAAGACGGAATGTCTAATGTTTTTTCGCCTGGAGAATTAATCGGATTGCTGCGAGCAGAACGAGCAGGGCGTGCTTTAGACGAAGCGATCTGTTATCGGGCAATTTTATTAGGAATAACGAGGGCATCTCTGAATACTCAAAGCTTCATATCTGAAGCAAGTTTTCAAGAAACTGCTAGAGTTTTAGCAAAAGCTGCTCTCCGGGGGCGTATTGATTGGTTGAAGGGGCTGAAAGAAAATGTAGTTCTAGGGAGAATTATCCCTATCGGTACCGGATTTAAAAAATTAGTGCCTCGTTCAAGGCAAGACAAAAACATTTATTTTGAAATAAAAAAGAAAAATGTATTCAAGTTGGAAATGAGAGATATTTTGTTACACCATCGAGAATTTTTTTGTTCTTGTAGCCCAAAGAATTTCCATGACACATTAGAAAATGCATTTTCGCGATTTCATAATTCCTAAGCAGATATTTTTTCTTTTTCCTTTCTAGTTTTGTTAAGTAAAAAAATGAAGTAAGTAATAAAAAAAATTAATAGTTCGGACTATGTATCAATGGTCAACCTCATTATAAGGTTCCGTAGGAACAATTAGTTATTTCTAAAAAAAAAGATAAAGCGCGGGAAAAATGACAAGAAGGTATTGGAACATCCATTTGGAAGAGATAATGGAGTCGGGAGTTCATTTTGATCATGGTACTAAGAAATGGAATCCTAGAATGGTCCCTTACATTTCTGCAAAGCGTAAAGGTATTTATATTACAAATCTTACTAGAACTGCTTGTTTTTTATCAGAAGCCTGTGATTTAGTTTTTGATGCAGCAAGTCGAGGAAAACCTTTTTAATGGTTGGTACCAAAAATAAAGCAGCGGATTTAGTAGTCTCGGCTGCAATAAGGGCTCGATGTCATTATGTTAATAAAAAATGGCTCGGTGGTATGTTAACGAATTGGTCCACTACAGAAACGAGACTTCATAAGTTCAGAGACTTAAGAGGAGAACAAAAGATGGGGAAACTCAACCGTCTCGCTAAAAGAGATGCAGCAATGTTGAAGAGCAAATTATTGACTTTTCAAACATATCTGGGTGGGATCAAATATCTGACTGGGTTGTCCGATATTGTAATCATCGTTGATCAGCAAAAAGAATATATAGCTCTTCGAGAATGTGTCATTTTTGGAATTCCAACAATTTGTTTAATCGATTTGTGACCCGGATCTTGCAGATATTTCGATTCCAATCAACGATGACGTTATAGCTTCAATCCGATTGATTCTTAACAAATTAGTATCCGCAATTTGTGAGGGTCATTCTAGCTATATAAGAAATCATTGATTATGATTATGTTATGATTAAGAATAATAAGATTAGTTAATTATTTTGATTTTTTAGATTGGTTACTATTCTTGTCTTGCATTTTTTAAAAGAGATAAAATGGGATATTATGTTATGTGATTTGTTGGTATTTTAAATATATGATTAATGATGAAAGTAGATAAGTTGAAAAAGAGATGGTTGAATCAAAATAATTTTTTTTTAGTTTGATTTCTGTCAGAGGGCAATATGAATGTTATACCATGTTCCATTAAAACACTCAAAGGATTCTACGATATATCAGGTGTAGAAGTAGGCCAACATTTATATTGGCAAATAGGAGGTTTACAAATTCATGCTCAAGTACTTATCACTTCTTGGGTAGTAATTGCTATCTTATTAGGGTCAGTTATCATAACTGTTCGGAATCCACAAACTATTCCTACCGACGGGCAGAATTTCTTTGAATATGTTCTTGAATTTATTCGAGACTTGAGTAAAACTCAGATTGGAGAAGAATATGGGCCTTGGGTTCCCTTTATTGGAACCATGTTCTTATTTATTTTTGTTTCTAATTGGTCTGGAGCTCTTTTACCTTGGAAAATCATACAGTTACCTCATGGAGAGTTGGCTGCCCCCACGAATGATATAAATACTACTGTTGCTTTAGCTTTACTCACGTCCGTGGCATATTTTTATGCGGGTCTTACCAAAAAAGGATTGGCTTATTTTGGAAAATACATTCAACCGACTCCAATCCTTTTACCAATTAACATCCTAGAAGATTTCACAAAACCTTTATCTCTGAGTTTTCGACTTTTCGGAAATATATTGGCGGATGAATTAGTAGTTGTTGTTCTTGTTTCTTTAGTACCTTCAGTAGTTCCTATCCCTGTCATGTTTCTTGGATTATTTACAAGCGGTATTCAAGCTCTCATTTTTGCAACTTTAGCCGCGGCTTATATAGGGGAATCCATGGAGGGTCATCATTGATTAGTTTTCAAAAGAGTCTTCTTTTTTTAAGCTTACCCCGACTGAGGCAATGCATGGTTCAAGAAAATATACTTGGTTCGGTAACATATACATATATAGATAGAAATAAGAAAGATAGAAATAAGAAATCCATATGTATATATGACTAGAGTTCTAAGAGGAAAGATAGACGACGAAGTAGGGAGATCACACTAGATATATGTCTATATGTAATGTCTATAAGTCCAGCTACAGTTCCTGTATATTTTTCGACGAATTCTTCTAGAATCTGATTCAATAAAAAATGCGCGCGGTTTCCGTTATGAAAGAAACAAATGTATATGTGATAGTAGATATATATATTAGTTATATATAGGGTTTATCCCTATCTATATAGTTTTTTTTTCGAAGTTTTAGTTACTTCGATTCAATATTTTTTAGTGATCAAATAAGTAAGAATTCCTTGGTTGATTGTATCATTAACCATTTTTTTTTTTGGTGCGAGGAACCTATCATCATGAATCCACTGATTTCTGCCGCTTCCGTTATTGCTGCTGGATTGGCCGTAGGGCTTGCTTCTATTGGACCTGGAGTTGGTCAAGGTACTGCTGCAGGCCAAGCCGTAGAAGGTATTGCGAGACAACCAGAAGCAGAAGGAAAAATAAGAGGCACCTTATTGCTTAGTCTAGCTTTTATGGAAGCTTTAACCATTTATGGGCTCGTTGTGGCATTAGCACTTTTATTTGCAAATCCTTTTGTTTAATTTCATCCTAGAATGAAAATGTAAAAAAGTGCATTACACACTTCTTATTATTTTATTAATTCGTTGCGGTTTGCTTCTGTGAATTATATCACTACTTTACTCCTACAATTATGTATTTGTTGGAACAATACCCCGGGAAAGACTGATTTGAGGATGACGAATTAGTGGATTTGCTCGCTTTATTCCTTCCCGTCCTTCGGTTAGTACGTATGGAATTTTTACTTTCTTTTTAGGAAGTGTTTGAACAGGGGAAATATTTTGCAATTTCTACAAGACCTAGGACCCAACTTAATAAGTATCTTATCGGAAACTTAAAACAAAGAAAAAAAGTTAAGAAAAAGAAATCAATCAAAAAAGGGCAAGTCAGTCAAGTGATACAAAAAGAACTCTGTTCTTTGTTAGTCCTATCTATAAGAGGAGAGCATATGAAAAATGTAACCGATTCTTTCGTTTCCTTAGGCCACTGGCCATCTGCCGGGAGTTTCGGGTTTAATACCGATATTTTAGCAACAAATCTAATAAATCTAAGTGTAGTGCTTGGTGTATTGATTTTTTTTGGAAAGGGAGTGTGTGCGAGTTGTATATTTCAAGAATAGGTTGGACCCAACCGGCTGCACTTTATTTATTTGTGTTATTTATATACATATTTTTTTTTTTAGAATAAGATAAATAGAAAAAAAGTGTACAATCTCGACGAATTCCTTCTGAATAA